TGGTTCGGAACAAAGAAATGGAAGAACTAGAACCGTATGGATTTCCAAAGACTCCATGGATAGGAACTAAAAACGAGATATCGAAGTAGTTCTGATGATTCAGTATATCATCACTTCAATTCGGAGTTCTTAGTTACTTTGACCGGGTGGATCTTAGTGATGGAATAATAAGTAATAATTCATTGGTTGATTGTATCATTAACCATTTCTTTATTTTGGTGCGAGGAACTTACCATGAATCCACTGATTTCTGCCGCTTCCGTTATTGCTGCTGGATTGGCCGTAGGGCTTGCTTCTATTGGACCTGGAGTTGGTCAAGGTACTGCTGCGGGCCAAGCCGTAGAAGGTATCGCGAGACAACCAGAAGCAGAGGGTAAAATACGAGGTACTTTATTGCTTAGTCTGGCTTTTATGGAAGCTTTAACAATTTACGGACTGGTCGTGGCATTAGCGCTTTTATTTGCGAATCCTTTTGTTTAATCCTATTCTATAAACGTGGAAATACGTACTTCTTTTCTTATTTTATTGCCGTCGACTTACCGCTTGCTTCTTCGAATTATATCAAAACTTCACTCCACTTCTTCGTTGAGACAATACTCCGGGGAAGGTCTGATTTGAGGATGAGGAATTAGTAGATCCACTCGCTTTCTCACTTCCCGTCCTTAATTTAATGGAAACCCCTTTTGACTTTTAGGAAGCGTTGCAGGTATTTCGCAATTGACATGAAACCGGGGACCTAATAAGTATCTTATTGGGAACTTCAATTGAAATAAAATAATAATAAAGAATTTTGAAATTTGAAAATGATTTCAAATGAAATGAATATATTCATATTTAAAATAAGTCAATTAATAAAAAAAAAGAAATCAATAATAAAAAAACGGGACGAAGTGATACAAAAATAACTCTGTTCGATTTTGTTAGTCCTATCTATAAGAGGAGAGCATATGAAAAATGTAACCGATTCTTTCGTTTCCTTGGGTTACTGGCCATCCGCCGGGAGTTTCGGGTTGAATACCGATATTTTAGCAACAAATCTAATAAATCTAAGTGTAGTGCTTGGCGTATTGATCTTTTTTGGAAAGGGAGTGTGTGCGAGTTGTGTATTTCAAGAATAGGCTGGATCCAACCGGCTGCACTTTCTTTTTTTTTTTTATTTATAAATAGGGAAGAAGGGTGCACGATCTCGACGAATTACTTCTGAATAAATTAAGAAATCATATGTAAGAACCATAGCATTTCGTGACTCATTGGTAAATCAACTTTGATTCTCTATCAACCAATAATGTGGGACCATTAACATGGTTAAAGCTAAACCGCCTGAAGTCCAGGCACAACATGGTACTCTTTCTACCACTACGTTAGTACGGAGATGGTTTCAAAATGAATAGTTGGCAATTTATCCGATATAGAACACTCATATCGATAAAATGATTTGAACCATTTACTGGAAAAATGGGTGTCTCGCCCTTTTTTTATCCAATGCTGAATCGACGACCTATGTATAAAATAAGAAGAATTTTTTGGATTTGAAGAAAAAAAAACAACTTTGCTGACAATTACAGATTTTTTTTGTCTGGTCGGAAGAGTCCTCTGAATATTCTGGTCTTGTATCAGTTTCCATATCTTGGAATACGAACAGAGAAGAGAGGGTAGGCTCATTACATTAAAAGATATGGGAATGCTCATAACATAAGTAACTGAGCGTGAGAGCCAAATGAATCGAAAGATTCATGTTTGGTTCGGGAAGAGATCATGGAAGTGAAGTTGTGAAATGAATGGGAAAATAATCTACTTTCATTAAGTGATTTATTAGATAATCGAAAACAGAGGATTCTGAGTACTATTCGAAATTCAGAAGAACTACGCGGAGGAGCTATTGAGCAGCTCGAAAAAGCCCGGGCTCGCTTACGGAAAGCGGAAATGGAAGCAGATGAGTTTCGAGTGAATGGATACTCTGAGATAGAACGAGAAAAACAGAATTTGATTAATGACACTTATGAGAATTTGGAACGATTAGAAAATTACAAAAATGAAACCATTCATTTTGAACAACAAAGAGCAATTAATCAGGTCCGACAGCGAGTTTTCCAACAAGCCTTACAAGGAGCTCTAGGAACTCTGAATAGTTGTTCGAACAGCGAGTTACATTTACGCACCATCAGTGCTAATATTGGCATGCTCGGGGTCATGAAAGAAATAACTGATTAGCCCTTTTACTGTAGGCATTATTTTTTTTTTTCTCCCTTTGTTTCCGAAAAAGAATTAAGAGACACTAATGGTAACCATTCGAGCCGACGAAATTAGTAATATTATCCGTGAACGTATTGAACAATATAATCGAGAAGTCACGATTGTGAATACCGGCACCGTACTTCAAGTAGGCGATGGCATTGCTCGTATTCATGGTCTTGATGAAGTAATGGCAGGGGAATTAGTAGAATTTGAAGAGGGTACAATAGGCATTGCTCTGAATTTGGAATCAAACAATGTTGGCGTT